TTTCCAGAGTTGGATCGGCGGCTCAAATTAAAGCCATGAAACAAGTAGCTGGTAAGTTAAAATTGGAATTGGCACAATTCGCGGAATTAGAAGCTTTTGCACAATTCGCTTCTGATCTCGATAAAGCTACGCAAAATCAATTGGCAAGAGGTCAACGATTGCGCGAGTTGCTTAAACAATCCCAATCAGCCCCTCTCACTGTGGAAGAACAGATAATCACTATTTATACTGGAACGAATGGTTATCTTGATTCATTAGAAATTGAACAGGTCAGGAAATTTCTCGTTGAGTTACGGGCTTATTTAAAAACGAATAAACCTCAATTCAACGAAATCATATCTGCTACCAAGACATTCACTGGGGAAGCAGAAGCCCTTTTGAAGGAAGCTATTCAGGAACAGATGGAACTCTTTTTACTCCAGGAACAAGTAGAAAAAAATTGATTAATAATTCCATAACTTTATGATTTTTCTCTTTGAATAGCTTTTCTTTTAATTTGAATAGAATTGAAAATATTATTCAAATTAAAAGAAAGAATTTGATTCTAAAAAAAAAGAATAAAAAAGATAAGAAATTCACGATATCTTTTTAGAAATATAGAAATTCAATTAAGATATAAGAATGAATTCTTATTCATTTCATATATTAATAGATATATATGCAAAAGATTTTATATGCAAGAAATTTGCGCCCAATAGGATTTGAACCTATACCAAAGGTTTAGAAGACCTCTGTCCTATCCATTAGACAATGGGCGCTTTTCTTTCACTTTTCACGAGATTTTCGTGAAAAGTGAAAGAAAAAATTCAATTGAATTTGAATAACTAAAACTAAATAAATAAAAATAAAGAAATTGAAATGAATAATTAGTTCATTTACTAAATAAAAAAATGAACTAATCTAATTGAGTAATAAAAAAATATTCATTCTATAATAGAAAACGATAGGTTCAAATAGAAGAAATATAGGATATAGGATATAAGCGGGTAGCGGGAATCGAACCCGCATCGTTAGCTTGGAAGGCTAGGGGTTATAGTCGACGTTCATTTATCATCTTGTTTGAACGTCTCTAATTCAAAACTGAACGTGAAACTTTTGTTTCATTCAGCTCCTTTACAGAAGAATTGAAGAGATGGAATACATGAAAAAAAAATGACCCATAACATCTATGTCAGCCTTTCTGTATGAATACATTTCAAACAGCTTGCTTTTTAGATGATCCCTATAGAAGAGGAGTATTAGAACAATATGTTTTTTTCTAGTTACTTCGTTCTCTATTTCTATTTGAGAGAATCTTTAGGAAAAGAATAAAATTTCCGTCGAGCTAAAAAATATGTTGATTTTTCTAGTAAACTAGAAAAATCGTTTTATAGCTATTTTGCTTCAATCTCTCCTATACAAAACAAATAATATAAAACAATGGAAGATTTAGTTACGATTGGAAACAAATTGTCTATATCTTTTTCCCTGGATCCTTTAACTCATATTAAAAAATTGGGATTCTTGATCCAATTCCAAAAACTTATGTTTCATAATTTTAGAATCAATTCTAAATTGTATACAAATTACGATAATGTATATTATTCCTCGAATCGTTCGTTGAGAGGTATAAAGGATTAAAGCCCTTTAAGTAAGAAATAAAGTTTTTGATCGTGATATGAATCACGCAAGGGATCCCTTAACTATTAAGGGGTCTATAGAACGAATCGCACTTTTACCACTAAACTATACCCGCTACAATACCATTATTGTATATAAAAGGATCTTTTGTCGAACAAGGGAATCAGTCATAATTATGAAATAGGCATAATTGATGAAATTAGGGGCATAATTTGATAAAAATTTAAGTGTTGACATGTTTCGTAAGGGGCCCCCTAATGAAATTAAGAAAAGGGGGCGAATCTCATTTTTGGATTTTGTTTTTGCTGAAGGTATTTTGAGGGATACATCTCGACAAAATTACTTAATTCATAACACAAAAATGCATTGTGCAAAAATCCATAGTTCCATTCCTTTTTTGGATAGATACATTATCCGAAAACAAAAGAAGGAGTAATAAAAAATAGAAGAATTAGTATTAATTTAATATATAATTTTTAATATAAAAAAAATGAATAGAAATCAAATCAAAAAAAAAGAGATTAAGATATCTATCTCAAATATATCAAATAAGATATAAAGAAAGAAGGCTTTTTTCAAGCCCTACTTTTTGTTCTTTTTGTTTATGCGATGTAACATAAACATAATAATTCTATTTTGTGAATTGGGGAGAGATGGCTGAGTGGACTAAAGCGTCGGATTGCTAATCCGTTGTACGAATTTTTGTACCGAGGGTTCGAATCCCTCTCTTTCCGTTTCCGTTGATTGATGATTTGGCATTTTTTTATTTTGAACTTATGGAGCTTCTTTTTTTTGTTTTCCTTCCTTGTTTGTTTCATTTTTTTACTAGTTAAAGATGTAAAATAGATAGAAAAACGAAAAATATTTCAAAATCCATCACAAGGAAGGAAAACACATAAAACAAAAAATATTTTCTTATTCTTCACGTCCTGGATTACGTCCTGGATCGTTAGATAGGAATCCGAAGATGAAAAGAGAAACAAAGAAAATCACTATCGTGTAAACAAATAGTTTTAGGGTAAGCATTACAAAATCTCCAAGATAATTAAAAAAAAACGACAGAGAAAGAGATTCTCTTCTATTTCACATTATGTTTATGTTTCCTTTGATACTAAGTTTCTAAGAAATTAAGTGATTTTGAGGAAATCGAAAAAAATTAGAAAATTGATTTGTAGTAAGAGTCGAGCCTTTTATTACCATTACCAAAGATTTTCTTTCATATCCACAATCGATATCCAGGTATTGGTGGTGGACTCAAATCTAATCATTTGATTTTTTAATGGAAAAAACGGAAATGATGAGATGGTCCGGATTTTTCTTGTCTATCAAAAAATTTCAAGATTGGAATCAAGGATTCACACTGTAAGACTTATCTGATCTTAGAAAATGTTAAAATGTTCGAATTTTTGTTTTCAAATAAATTCTGAATTTTTTTAGGACATTATTCAAATGAAAGATCTCATCGAAAACTTACAGCAGCTTGCCAAACAAAAGCTAAGAGAAGAAAGAGTAGGGGTATGACTGGCATAATATCTACAATTGGATTCAAAAAAGCGTAAGCTTCAGGTAATTTCGCCAAGAAAAAACCACTTGAATAAAGGGCAGAGTGAATACAAATACAGACCAAGCTAAAGATATTAAGCATAACAAAAATGTTGTTCTTTAAGAAAATGAATTGTATTTTTGCTTTTTTTGAATTCGAATTTTTTTTTTTATTGTGTATTATTATATATTATATGATTAATTATATATGATTAATTATAATATAATTTTTCTTTATTATACTTTTCTATTAAGAATTCAATATTAAAATGAAAGAAAAAATCAAAGAATTATAAAGAAATTTCTAAAAAAGTTATAAAGAAATATATTCTAGAATATATATAAGAATAATCAAATAGAAAATGATTTTAAAAATGGATATGAATTGAAATATAAATAATTCAAATATTGAATTCATATTACCCATTTATTAATATTCATATCTAGAATATCTATAATGAATATTAATAAATGAGTAATAAAACGAAAAAAAAATGAATCAAATAAGATCAGACCCCCCAATCCTTTTTTGATTTGAACTTATCCAGTTCAAAATCTTTGCATTCTGAAATCAAAAATAGAAGAAATCATACTTTCATACAATATCTTAATGGAATTCTATGTAATGATCAATCAATTCAGTTTAATTCGATATCTATGCATATCAAAATCCTAGCAACAAATTATTCAATAGATAATAAGTTTATAACTGGAATTGACGAACAACCAATAATAGTATTTATTAGTGTCGAATCAAAAATGGGGCGTGGCCAAGCGGTAAGGCAACGGGTTTTGGTCCCGTTATTCGGAGGTTCGAATCCTTCCGTCCCAGATGATATTTATTCATGATATATACCTATTCGAATATAAATTGTATATCCGAATAAAGATGACCCCTTATTTTTTTCTTCATTTCAAAAAATCTAATCATTGAAAATCGAATTTCTTAAATATTCTAATTTTAATAATATTTAAGATATTATTTGATATTCGATTTTTTTCAAAAAAAAAATCCCAGCACATATAGTTACATATGTAGTGAAATAAGACTCTGGGTTTTCAAGAAAAAAAAAGAATTTTTTTTTGAATACCCACTCGCTCGTTATTATTATCAATTATTAATCTTAGTGATTGGATTTATATACTTATTCTATTTAAAATTCTATTAAATATAATTTTTTATTGATATTAACTAAATGACATAGAATATGAAAAAGAAAGTATTTCTATGATTTTTCATGAAATGACTATCCATCTATTCTATTTTCATGTAAATAGAGGAAAAAAGTTCCATGAAGAAAAAATGGTGGTTAAATTCAATGCTGTTTAATAGTAATAGAGAATTAGAATACAGGTGTGGTTTAAGTCAATCACTAGATAGTTTTGGTCCTATTGATGAAAATACCGGTGTAAGTGAAGACCTCCCAATTTTAACTGATATGGATAAAAACATTCATAGTTGGAATAGTGAGAATTCTAGTTACAGCAATGTTGATTATTTCAGGAACATACGGGATTTCCTATCGGATAAAACTTTTTTAGTTATGGATAGTAAGAGGAAGAGTTATTCCATATATTTTGCTATTGAAAATCACATTTTGGAGATTGACAATGATCATTCTTTTCTAAATGAACCAGAAAGTTTTTTCTCTAGTTATAAGAATTCTAGCTATTTGAGGAATGGCTCTAAGAGTGATGATGATCATTCCATGTATGATACGAAATCGAATTGGAATAATAACATTAATAGTTGCATTGAGAGTTATCTTCGTTCTCAAATCTGTATTGATAGTTACATTTTAGGTGATAGTGACAAATACAATGACAGTGAGTTTAATAGTTACATTTATGGTAAGGTCAGAAATAGTGGTGAAAGCAAGAGTACTAGTATAATAACTAGCACGAATGAGGCAAATACAAATGATAGTGATTTTACAAAAAGAGAAAGTTCTAATGATCTCGATGAGACTCAAAAATATAAGCATTTGTGGATTGAATGCGAAAATTGTTATGGATTAAATTATAAGAAAATCTTGAAATCAAAAATGAATATTTGTGAACACTGTGGATATCATTTGAAAATGAGCAGTTCAGATAGAATCGAACTTTCGATTGATCCAGGTACTTGGAATCCTATGGATGAAGACATGGTTTCTCTGGATCCCATTGAATTTCATTCGGAAGAGGAACCCTATAAAAATCGTCTTGATTCTTATCAAAAAAGAACAGGCTTAATGGAGGCTGTTCAAACAGGCACAGGTCAACTAAACGGTATTCCTGTAGCAATTGGTATTATGGATTTTCAGTTTATGGGGGGTAGTATGGGATCCGTAGTGGGTGAGAAAATAACCCGGTTGATCGAATATGCTACCAATCAACTTTTACCTCTTATTATAGTATGTGCGTCCGGAGGAGCGCGTATGCAAGAAGGAAGTTTGAGCTTAATGCAAATGGCTAAAATCTCTTCTGCTTTATATGATTATCAAATCAATCAAAAGTTATTCTATGTATCGATACTTACATCTCCTACTACTGGTGGGGTGACAGCTAGTTTTGGCATGTTGGGAGATATCATTATTGCTGAACCAAATGCTTACATTGCATTTGCGGGTAAAAGAGTCATTGAACAAACGTTGAATAAGGAAGTGCCCGAAGGTTCACAATCAGCTGAATTTTTATTCCAAAAGGGCTTATTTGATTCAATTGTACCACGTAATCTTTTCAAGGAGGTTCTAACTGAGTTATTTCAGTTCCATGGTTTCTTTCCTTTGACTCAAAATGAAAAAGAAAGCAGACCCTAAAATCCTTTTTTTTCAATTTTGAACTTCAAATAAAATCAAATTATAACACACAAGAGCAAAGTAATAAGATAATAATAGAAAAAGACTAAGAATAATAAAAAGGTGTATTATCATACACATGTTTCTTGTAGAGATAGAGGGCGAAATTCATCTAGTTATTTAGTTCTACATTCCTTAATATTGAATAATTATTCTATTTTGTGCTTTTGATTCTTAAGAAATCTTATTCATTTTTTTGATTATTGATTTTTTATATTCTATACTTATTATGTATACTCACTCTATAGTATAGAGTATAATATATATATTAGTTTATTATCTGGATAGTCATATATATTCATTTAGCTAGACTTAACTTAGTATAATTTTTTCAATAGACTTAGTATAAGTCTATATGAATATGAATTCGAATGATTATAGACTCTCTTTATTACAAGATAATAATAATCAAAATATGAAATTAAGATAACAAAAATATTAATCTAACAATCAACAAAAAAGAACAGGTACAAATATAAAATTGAGGTACCCTTTTATGATAAACTTACCTTCCGTTTTTGTTCCTTTAGTGGGCCTTGTATTTCCAGCAATTGCAATGGCTTCTTTATTTCTTTATGTTCAAAAAAACAAGATTTTTTAGATACGGGCAGTAGGGACAAATCTCATATATTTTTTTAGATAAAGTGAAATTTATTTTCTTGGATTTGTTATTCTGTTCCATTTTTTATAACTATTCCATTAAAAAAAACAAGAGAAAAGGAAAATACTAATATCATATAAGCCTTAATAAGATTAGGAGGATTTAATCTAACAATCAACAAAAAAGAACAGGTACTAATATAAAATTGAGGTACCATTTTATGCTTATGGTAGATGTTTTTTTGCCTTTAGTGGGGCTAGTCTTAATTGTAACGGCTGGTTTATTGGTTCATGTTCAACAACACATTTTTGGGGGGTCAGGACACCTTATGCGTCGCTACCAAGAACAAGAACACACATGGATCTACACTATACCAGGGGCCCGAAAACCAATCAATTTCTTCTGGGCTTCTTTCACTCTTTTAGGTTCATTAGGGGTTTTATTTATTTCAGCTTCCAGTTTTTATGGTAGGAATTTTTTCTCTTTCAATTCGTCCGAATTTGTAGTTCCCTTTTTGCCACAAGGGGCCACGCTGACTTTCTATGGAATCGCGGGTCTCTTTGTCAGTTTTCATTGGTGGATTCTAATTTTTTGGAATGTGGGTAGTGGTTATAATCTTTACGATAATCAAATTGGAATGGTGTGGTTTTTTCGTTACGGATTTCCTGGAGAAAATCGTTGTATTCTTTCCCACGTCCGTGTAGAAGATATTCTGGCCCTCCAATTTTACGCTAACCCAGAACCTCGTACTGGTGTCCTTTATATGTACACCAGAGAACAGGGGGCCATTCCATTGACTCCTGTTGATGTTTATTATGATAGGACTCCGCGCGCCAGCGTTTTCGAAACAGCTTCGGACTTGGCCGCATTCTTGGATGTACCATTGGAAATAATTGTATAAAAAAGATTTGAAAAATAAATGCTTTCTTAGAGAAAGCATTTATTTTTTGAATCTTATCAATTTTTAATTGATAGCTTTTGAAACAATCTTTTTCTTCTTCATTCGAATTGGCAGTGGATTCTTTTCTTATTTGATTTCTGTATTCTTTTGTATTCTTTTTTCCAAATGAAAGGAAAGAACTAACTTCCGAATTACAAATAAAAAAAGCGAGGATAGATTATCCATTTCTCTAAATCAATTAGAAATGGATATATAGATAGGCTCTATTACTTGGAATAGAACTTATGCTTGATAGAAAGATTATTATCATATATAGTTGACAAATTAGATGAAGCTGAGTTCATTAAAGACGAAAAATGGCAAAAAAGAAAGCATTCACTCCCCTTCTATGTCTTACATCCATAGTCTTTTTGCCCTGGTGCATCTCTTTTATATTTAAGAAAAGTCTGGAATCTTGGGTTACAAATTGGTGGAATACTAAACAATCCGAAATTTTCTTGAATATCATTCAAGAAAAAACTATTTTAAAGAAATTTATAGAGTTCGAGGAACTGTTCCTCTTGGAGGAAATGCTAAAGGAATACCCCGAAACACGTTTACAAAACCTTCGTATTGGAATCTACAAAGAAACCATCCAATTGATCAAGACGCACAACCAAGATTGTATCCATACGATTTTGCACTTCTCAACAAATATAATCTGTTTCCTTATTCTAAGTGGTTATTCTATTCTGGGTAATCAACAACTCATTATTCTTAACTCGTGGGTTCAAGAATTTCTATATAACTTAAGTGACACAATAAAAGCTTTTTCTATTCTTTTATTAACTGATTTATGTATAGGATTCCATTCAACTCATGGTTGGGAACTAATGATTGGTTCTGTCTATAAAGATTTTGGATTTACTCAGAATGATCAAATCATATCCGGTCTTGTTTCCACTTTTCCAGTCATTTTAGATACAATTTTTAAATACTGGATTTTCCGTTATTTAAATCGGGTATCTCCGTCGCTTGTAGTGATTTATCATTCAATGAATGACTGAAAAAATGATCCACTGATCCAATTTGTTTTTTGTATATATTTTTTGTATATAAAAGCGAAACATTCAAAATATTACTTATTCTTTTTCTTTCTACTCGTATTCTTCCTATCTTCTAGGAAAATGATTTCAGTAAATAGCAGAATCATGGATAGGGAACTATGTCAGTAACCTACCTAATCTTATTGTAAATATTTTCAGGATCAATGATTGGACCATGCAAACTAGAAATGCTTTTTCTTGGATAAAGGAAGCGATTACTCGATCCATTTCCGTATTGCTCATGATATATATCATAATTCGAGCACCCATTTCAAATGCATATCCTATTTTTGCCCAGCAGGGTTATGAAAATCCGCGAGAAGCAACCGGCCGTATTGTATGTGCCAATTGCCATTTAGCTAATAAGCCCGTAGATATTGAGGTTCCACAAACGGTACTTCCCGATACTGTATTTGAAGCAGTTGTTCGAATTCCTTATGATATGCAAGTGAAACAAGTTCTTGCTAATGGTAAAAAGGGGGCTTTGAATGTGGGGGCTGTTCTTATTTTACCAGAGGGTTTTGAATTGGCCCCTCCCGATCGTATTTCGCCCGAGATTAAAGAAAAGATAGGTAATCTGTCTTTTCAAAGCTATCGTCCCACAAAAAAAAACATTCTTGTGGTAGGCCCCGTTCCTGGTCAGAAATATAGTGAAATTACCTTTCCTATTCTTTCTCCAGATCCCGCTATTACGAGAGATGTTCACTTCTTAAAATATCCTATATACTTAGGCGGGAACAGGGGGAGGGGTCAGATTTATCCCGACGGGAGCAAGAGTAATAATAATGTTTATAATGCTACAGCAACAGGTATAGTAAAAAAAATTATACGAAAAGAAAAAGGGGGATACGAAATAACGATAGTGGATGCATCGGATGGACGTGAAGTGATTGATATTATACCTCCAGGACCAGAACTTCTTGTTTCAGAGGGTGAATCTATCAAACTTGATCAACCGTTAACGAGTAATCCTAATGTGGGTGGATTTGGTCAGGGGGATGCAGAAATAGTGCTTCAAGATCCGTTACGTGTCCAAGGTCTCTTGTTCTTCTTGGCATCTATTATTTTGGCACAAATCTTTTTGGTTCTTAAAAAGAAACAATTTGAGAAGGTTCAATTGTCCGAAATGAATTTCTAGGTATGCGGATTTATCAACATAGTAAGCTCATAAAAAGAACGATATTTTTGTTGATAAATTATCTTATGTAATTATTCTGTATAATAAAAAAATTATGTAGAGACCTTTGCTTCTTTCTAGTCTTTTTCTACCATATTTAGAGAATTCCTTGTACTGTGTACTGTAGAACTAGCCAGTCATAGTAGATATATTGTGAAGAAGACTATTTGACTTTGTTTCTTTTTTTTTTTCAACTCCACAATCAATTAGAACCATATGATTATGTTACTGTTT